AATAAGATGCCTGATAAAAGGGTTATCTTGATAGGATAAATTATGTAATTTACATTTACTCTTATTATATATTTTAGAATTAAACTAAACCTAAAGAATTCAAAATTCTTTGTGCATCTTACACTTATATATAAAAAGATAAGCTAATTTAAGCTATTAGGTTCATACCCTAATTATAGAAGTAAAATCTTCTTCTTTTTAATAAATTTTAGAAAATTATTATTTTCCTCAATATTAATTTCTAGAACTTTAATTTCAATTAGATCAAAAAATTGAATTGGTATTTGAATAGGTATAGAAATAAATTTAATATCATTTATCCCTTTAATTTCTAAATCTAAAAATATTAAAAGTTCTAAAGCTATAATAATTTACTTTTTATCACAAAGTATTGGAAGAATAATTATATTATTTTCTATTATTATAAGAAAATTTATATTTATTTCACCAATAGAAATTAATAATATTATAAAAACATTTATTATAATTAGACTTTTAATTAAATTAGGAGCTTCTCCGTTCCATAACTGATTACCTAAAATAATAATTAATATAAGATGATATGAAGCAATCATTTTGATAACATGACAAAAAATTATTCCAATATTTATAATAACAATAATTTTACCAAACAATTATATTTTTATCCCAATTTTATTATCTGCTTTCATTGGAGCAATTGGAGGATTGAATTATTCATCAATAATAAAAATTATAGCTTATTCTTCAATTAATCACATAAGATGAATATTAGCTATAATATCATCACAATTAAAATGATTTAATTACTTAATCATATATTCTATTTTAACAATTATATCAGGTTTATTTTTTAATTATTATAATATTTATTATTTAAATCAAATTTCAACAAATATTAACTCTATTTCAGAAAAATTAACAATTTCTTCATTAATATTAAGAATAGGAGGGTTACCTCCATTCCTAGGATTTTTACCAAAATGAATAGTTATCCAATCCTTAATTAATCTAAATATTAGAATATTAATATTTTTAGTAATATCATCACTACTGACATTATTTTTTTATATACGTGTAATAAGACCATTATTATTATTTTATTCATCTATTAATAAATTTAGTTATAAAAAAAAATCAAATTATATTTACTTAATCTTAATTTTTAATTTTATACTTCCAGTATTTTCAATTTTAAATTTTTAAAAGCTTTAAGTTAATATAAACTATTAACCTTCAAAGTTAAAAATATAAATTTTATAAGCTTTAAATCCTAGTATAATTACTACTTCAGACTTGCAATCTAATATCATATATTGACTATAGGATCTGATAAGAGGTTAAATACCATATATAAATTTACAATTTATAGCCTAAAATTTCAGCCATCTTATCATTGAACAAATGATTATTTTCTACCAATCACAAAGACATTGGAACTTTATATTTTTTATTTGGTATATGATCAGGAATAGTAGGTTCATCAATAAGATGAATTATTCGAGTTGAATTAGGTCAACCTGGTACATTTATTGGTAATGATCAAATTTATAATGTAATTGTAACTGCACACGCCTTTATTATGATTTTCTTTATGGTTATACCTATTATAATTGGAGGATTTGGAAATTGATTAGTACCTCTAATAATTGGAGCACCAGATATAGCATTCCCACGAATAAATAACATAAGATTTTGACTATTACCACCATCTTTAACTTTATTATTAAGAAGTAGATTTATTGAAATAGGAGCAGGTACAGGATGAACAGTATATCCCCCTCTATCAAATAACTTATTTCATAGAGGAGCATCCGTAGATTTAGCAATCTTCTCATTACACTTAGCAGGTGTATCATCAATTTTAGGGGCAATTAATTTTATTTCAACCATCATTAATATACGACCAATAGGAATAACACCAGAACGAATTCCACTATTTGTATGATCTGTAGGAATTACAGCACTATTATTATTATTATCATTGCCAGTTCTAGCAGGAGCCATTACTATATTATTAACTGATCGAAATTTTAATACAACATTCTTTGACCCCACAGGAGGAGGGGACCCAATCTTATATCAACATTTATTCTGATTCTTTGGGCATCCAGAAGTTTACATTTTAATTTTACCAGGATTCGGACTAATTTCCCATATTGTTATACAAGAAAGTGGTAAAATAGAAGCATTTGGATCATTAGGAATAATTTACGCTATACTTTCAATTGGAATTTTAGGATTTATTGTTTGAGCCCATCATATATTTACAGTAGGTATAGATGTTGATACTCGAGCATATTTTACATCAGCAACTATAATTATTGCTGTACCAACAGGAATTAAGGTTTTTAGTTGATTAGCAACAATAAATGGAGTTAAAATAAATTTTTCACCCAGAATACTTTGAGCTTTAGGATTCGTATTTTTATTTACAATTGGAGGATTAACAGGAGTAATTTTAGCCAATTCATCAATTGACATTGTATTACATGATACTTATTATGTAGTAGCCCACTTCCACTATGTACTTTCTATAGGAGCAGTATTTGCTATTATAGGAAGATTTATTCAATGATATCCACTATTTACAGGATTAACAATAAAAAGAAAATGATTAAAAATTCAATTCTTAATAATATTTTTAGGAGTTAACATTACATTTTTTCCACAGCACTTTTTAGGATTAAGAGGTATACCTCGACGATATTCCGACTATCCAGACTATTATTCAACATGAAACATCATTTCATCAATTGGATCAACTATATCTATAGTTAGAATTATTATATTCATCATAATTTTATGAGAAAGAATAATTTCAAAACGATTAATTATATTCAACAACAGAAACTCTTCAAGCATTGAGTGATTACAAAAAACACCCCCATCTGAACATTCATATTCAGAATTACCAATTATATTCTTATATCTAATATGGCAGAATAGTGCGATGAATTTAAGCTTCATATATAAAGATTTTTCTTTTATTAGAAATAGCAACATGATTAAATTTTAATTTACAAGATGCAAATTCCCCCCTAATGGAACAACTAACATTTTTTCATGACCATACAATTATAATTTTAATTATAATTACCGTTATTGTAGGTTATATAATAATTAGATTAATAAATAATTTATTTATTAACCGATTTTTATTAGAAGGTCAAACTATTGAATTTATATGAACCTTACTACCAGCAATCATCCTAATATTTATTGCATTACCTTCATTACATTTATTATATCTAATTGATGAAATTAATAATCCAATAATTACATTAAAGTCAATTGGACATCAATGATACTGAAGTTATGAATATTCAGACTTTCGAGAAATTGAATTTGATTCATATATAAAACCAATAATAAATCTTAATGAAAATGAATTTCGATTAATTGATGTAGATAATCGTGTAATTTTACCAATAAATGTACAAACACGAATTTTAGTTACTGCAGCAGATGTATTACATTCATGAGCTATACCTTCTCTAGGAATTAAAATTGATGCAACACCAGGACGCCTTAATCAAGGTAGATTTAAAATTAACCGACCAGGAATTATATATGGACAATGTTCAGAAATCTGTGGTGCTAATCACAGATTCATACCTATTGTAATTGAAAGTGTACCACTAAAAAACTTCATATCATGACTTAATAAAAATTCATTAAGTGGCTGAAAGTTTTAAGCATTGGTCTCTTAAACCAAATAATAGTATTTAACAAATACTCTTAATGAGAAAAATTAGTTTAATTAAAACATTAACTTGTCAAGTTAAAAATATTTATAAAAAATATTCTTCTATTCCTCAAATATCCCCTATATGATGAGAGATACTTTTTATTATATTTATTATATTAAATATAAATATAATTGTTATTATATTTTTTAATTATAATAAAAAAATTAATACAGAAAATTCATATAAAATAATTAGAAACTTCAACTTCAAATGATAACTAATTTATTTTCTACATTCGATCCAGCAACATCTATAAAATTATCACTAAACTGAATTAGATCTTTAATATATATATTAATCTTACCTTTATATTATTGATACTTACCAAACCGAATTAATATTATATTTAACCTAATTATTAATAAATTAAATAGAGAATTTAAAATAATTTTAGGTAAAAACAGTAAAGGAATAACACTAATAATAATTTCAATATTTATAATAATCTTAATTAATAATTTTATAGGATTATTACCATATATTTTTACAAGATCAAGTCACCTATCATTTTCATTAACATTAGCCCTACCTATATGATTGTCATTAATACTATATGGTTGAATTAATAAAACAAATTATATATTCTCCCATTTAATTCCATCAGGAACACCCCCAATACTTATACCATTTATAGTATTAATTGAAACAATTAGTAATTTAATACGACCAGGTTCATTAGCAGTACGATTAACTGCAAATATAATTGCAGGTCATTTAATAATAAGATTATTAGGAAATAATTCAATTAATTCAAATATATTAATTTTTATTTTCCTAATCCAAATAGGATTAATAATATTTGAATCTGCCGTTGCTGTAATTCAAGCTTATGTATTTTCAGTTTTAAGAACACTTTATTCTAGAGAAATTAATTAATGAAAATTAATAATCACCCTTTTCACTTAGTAGATAATAGACCATGACCACTAATAGGTTCAATCGGAGCAATAACAATAACTTCAGGGATAGTTTTATGATTACATAAAAATAATATATCATTAATGATATTAGGCTTAATAATTAATTTATTAACTATGTACCAATGATGACGAGATATTGTACGAGAAGCAACATTTCAAGGAAAACATACTTCAAAAGTAATTGATGGGCTTAAATTAGGTATAATTTTATTCATTATTTCTGAAGTATTCTTCTTCATTTCATTTTTCTGAGCATTCTTTCATAGAAGTTTAGCACCCACTATTGAAATTGGGATAAAATGACCACCAGCAGGAATTATTACATTTAACCCTATAGAAATCCCATTATTAAATACCATAATTTTATTATGTTCAGGATTAACAGTAACATGAGCACATCACAGTATAATAAGTGGAATATATAATTCAACATCAAAGGCCCTAACAATAACAGTAATATTAGGAGTATTCTTCACAATCCTACAAGGATATGAATATGTTGAAGCTAAATTCTGTATCAGTGATTCAATTTATGGATCAACATTCTTTATAGCAACAGGATTCCATGGTATTCATGTAATTATTGGAACTACATTCTTATTAGTATGTTTAATACGTCATATAAAAAATCACTTTTCAAGTTCACACCACTTTGGATTTGAAGCAGCAGCATGATATTGACATTTTGTTGATGTTGTATGAATTTTCCTTTATATTTCAATCTATTGATGAGGTAGCTACTTTTTTATTATAAAAATTATATTTGATTTCCAATCAAAAGATCTTGAATAAACAAGAAAAAGTAATAATCAAAATTATAATATCATTAACATTAAGAATAATAATTTCATTGGGATTAATATTTATATTAACAATAATTTCAAAAACATCAATATTAGATCGAGAAAAAATATCACCATTTGAATGTGGATTTGACCCAAAATCAAAAGCACGAATACCATTCTCAATTCAATTCTTTTTAATTGCCATTTTATTCTTAATCTTTGATATTGAAACAGCAATCATTTTACCAATAATTATTACATTAAAAACCAGTAATATAATGACATGAACAATAACAGTAACAATATTCATATTAATTCTTATAATAGGATTATATTATGAATGAAAAAATAATATACTAGAATGAACAAAATAGGGATTATAGTTTATTAAAAACATTTAATTTGCAATTAAAAAAACTTAAATCAAGTTATCTCAAGTAATGAAGTAAAAATTACATTTAGTTTCGACCTAAAATTAGAGATTATTCTCCTTACTTTTAATTGAAGCCAAAATAGAGGCTTTCCATTGTTAATGGAATAATTGATTAAATATAATCCAATTAAAAGAGAATGTTGTAACTAAAAGAAGCTGCTAACTATCTTTTAAAGCGGTTAAAATCCGTTTTTCTCTTACTTATATAGTTTAACTTAAAACTCTTCATTTTCAATGAAAAAATAGATATTAATATCTTATAAGTTATCTAGAGGATAATTAATCCATATTAATAGCTTCAATATTAAACTTTAATTTAAGTTATCTAGATAAATTAATAAAATTATAAAAGAAAACAATATAAAAATAATAAAAAAAACCTTCAAATTATTATTTTGAATAAAAGAATTAATTTTACTTAAAAAAGAAGAAAAGTTTACCAAAAAATTAGAAATTAAATATTCACCTCAACCATGATCAAAAAACTTAGCATAATTTATAGGTAAATGAAAATTAGAATAAACTATATAAGTTCTAAAAAAAGGTATAAATCATATTCTAATAAAAAAATTATATAAAAAATAATTCCTTAAACCAAATAAATACAAATAATAATAAAAACAAGAAAATTCATAACCAAATCAACCACCTATTAAAATAAATATTAAAGATATAATCCTTAAAATTATAGGTATAAAAATCAAATTTGGATAAGGAAAAATTAATCAAGATAAAATTCTACCCTTAATTACTCCTATAAAAACTAATAATAATATAGATAAATTTATATTATAATCCTCTCCATACATATTATAACTTAATATATTAAAAGAATTCAATATACAATAATAAATTAATCGCATTCTATAACATACAGTTAAACCAACAGAAATATAAAACAACAAATAAATTAATAAATTAAATCATGACATTACTATAAACTCTAAAACTAAATCCTTTCTATAAAATCCAGATAAAAATGGTAAACCACATAAAGACAAATTAGAAATCCCAAAACATGATCTAGTATAAGGAAAATTATTAACAAATCCTCCCATATAACGAATATCCTGAGTATCATTAACACCATGAATATATAAACCAGCACATAAAAATAATAAAGCCTTAAAGAAAGCATGAGTTAATAAATGAAAAAAAGCAATAACATATCTACCTATAAAATAAATTCTTATTATTAATCCTAACTGACTTAAAGTTGATAAAGCAATAATCCTTTTTATATCATATTCATAATTAGCTCCTAATCCAGATATAAATATAGTTAAAACAGAAATTAGTAAAAATAAATCAGTATTATAAACATTTAATAATTCATTAAATCGAATCATTAAATAAACACCCGCAGTAACCAAGGTAGAAGAATGAACCAATGAAGAAACAGGAGTAGGAGCCGCTATAGCAGCTGGTAATCAAGAAGAAAAAGGGATTTGAGCTCTTTTAGTAAAAGCAGCCAAGACAGCAAGTAAAAATAAATAATAACCCCAAAATCTGGAATAAAAAAAATAATAAATATAATATCAACTCCCATAATTAAATATAATTCCAATTCCTAAAAGAATAGCAACATCACCAATACGATTAATTAAAATAGTAAGTATACCCGCATTATAAGAATTAATATTATTATAATAAATTACTAAACAATAAGAAACAAGACCCAATCCATCCCAGCCCAATAAAATACTAACCAAATTAGGACTAATAATTATTAAACATATAGAAAAAATAAAAAAAATAACAAGAATTAAAAATCGTAAATTATTACAATCATTAGATATATAAGAACCTCTATATAAAATTACTATAGAAGAAATAAATATAACTCTCCCCATAAATAATAAAGAAATTCAATCTAATAATAATGTTATAACAAAGGAACATGAATTAAACTCAATAATATGTCAATCCATAATAATAATACAATCCAAATATAAAAAATAAATTCCAGAAAAATAAGTAAAAACACCAATAATAAAAATAATTATAAATCAAAAATTATAATAATTATAAAATTTATTAACCTAGAGTATAAAATACACCCATAACACCACAAATTATAATTCTAATTAAACTATCTAAGTATATTTAAGTAAGAAAGAACTTTTATCCTAAATAAAAAAAAAGGATAAAAGAATAAATATTAAACCCATAGTGAGAAAATTTCTCTTTTTAGAAAGAGAATATTTAAAGGCAATCAATGAAAAAATAATATTATATATTCACGAGCATTTCCATAACAATTAAATTTTATACCTCTAAATAAATTACCATGATAAGTAATAGAAAACAAATAAATATTATAACAGCATCTCAAAAAGGAAGATAAACCTAAAAATAAAAATATTAAACTGCTTCATCTTATTAATCTATTAATTAAAAAGATTTCACCTAATAAATTTAAAGATGGAGGTCTAGATATATTATTAATTAAAAGTAAAAATCAAAATATTCTTATAGTAGGTATGAAAGTTAAAAACCCTTTATTTAATATAATTCTTCGTCTACCTCTACGCTCATATATTAAATTTGCTATAGCAAATAAACCAGAAGAACAAATACCATGCCCTAATATTATTATTAAAGAACCTCATAAACCCACATAATTACAAGTTATTAAACCCCCAATTACTAATCCTATATGAGATACAGAAGAATAAGCAATTATTGATTTAATATCAATTTGACATAAACATAATAAACCAACAATAACAGAACCTAATAATCTCAAGATAATTCAAACATAATTATATATATTATATATATACAAGAAATTATAAATTCGAAATAATCCATAACCTCCTAATTTTAACAAAACACCAGCTAAAATTATAGAGCCTGAAACAGGAGCCTCAACATGAGCCTTTGGCAATCAAAAATGAAATATAAATATAGGTATCTTAATTAAAAAAGCTATAATTAAAAAAAGGTATAAATAAAAATTATAATTTAAATCGATTATATATATAAATAATCTATTATTATAATAAAAAATATAAAAAATAGTAATTAATATAGGTAAAGATGCAAATAAAGTATAAAAAATTAAATATATACCAGCCAATAAACGTTCTGGCTGGTACCCTCAACCAAAAATTAAAATTAATGTAGGAATTATTCTGCATTCAAATCATAAATAGAATATAAATAAGTTTAAAGTAGAAAAAGTTATAATTAAAAATATTCTTAAAATAATTAATATAAAAATAAATTCCTTTGATGTAAAATCTGAATTCAACTTTCATCTTGCCATAATTATTAAAAATATAATTCAAAAAGTTAATATAATTATTCAACAGGAAAGTAAATCAACACCATAACCATAACTAATATTTCTAATATAATTATTTATAATTATAGTTAAAAACAAAAAAGTAATAATTATAAAACAAAATATTACTAATCATCAATTTGATAAAATTGGAATCATAAAAATAATAAATATAAAAAATTTTATCATAAAATAGAAAAACTTGATAATAAATCATTACCATGGCTTCGAATTATATTAACTAATACTCCTAATCCTAAAGCACCCTCACTTACAGTAAAAACTAAAAAAATTAATAAATAATACATTTCAAAACCAAAAAATAAAAGAAAAACAAAAAATATTATAAATACAATAATAACTAAATATTCTAATCTAAATAATACAATTAATAAATGTTTTCGTAAAGAACAAAAAACAATTAATCCTCTAAAAAATATTATAATTATATAAAAATTAATGTGTTTTAATAGTTTAATTAAAAACAATGATTTTGTAAATCATAAATAGGTTTAACCTTTAAAACATCAGTAAAGAGATTACTCTCATCCTTAATATCCAAAATTAAAATTTTAATAAACTATTTACTGAAATTTATATCATTCTTAATATTATATTAACAATTTCATTAACATTTATAATTGCTAAACATCCACTAATAATAACTATTATAATTATCATACAAACATTATTAGCATCAATACTTATAGGAATTATAATAGGATCATTCTGATTTTCATATATTTTATTAATTATTATATTAAGAGGAATATTAGTTCTATTTATTTATATAGCAAGAATTGCATCAAATGAAAAATTCAATTTTTCAATAAAGTTATTAATATTTATATTAATAACAATATTAATTATAATTTTTTTAAATCAATATAAAGATATATTAATTAATAATTTACCAAATAACTATTTACCATTAAATTTAAATCTTTTATTTAACTCAAAAACTATATATATTACTATTATAATAGTTATTTATTTGCTATTAGTCATAATTACAGTATCAAAAATTGTAAATATTAATGAAGGTCCTCTACGAACTTTTAAGTAATGAATAAACCTATACGAAAAACTCATCCATTATTTAAAATTATTAATAATTCATTAATTGACCTTCCATCACCCTCTAGAATTTCATTATGATGAAATTTTGGATCATTATTAGGAATATGTTTAATAATTCAAATTATTACAGGCATTTTCTTAGCTATACATTATACTGCTAATATTCACCTAGCATTTGATAGAGTAATTCATATTTGTCGAGATGTAAATAATGGCTGATTAATCCGAAATACACATGCAAATGGAGCATCAATATTTTTCATCTGCCTATATATACATATTGGACGAGGTATATATTACAGATCATATAAATTATTTATAACATGAAGAGTAGGAGTTATTTTATTATTTATAATTATAGGAACTGCATTCTTAGGGTATGTATTACCATGAGGACAAATATCATTATGAGGAGCAACAGTAATTACTAATTTAATATCAGCATTACCTTATTTAGGAAATGAATTAGTAAAATGATTATGAGGTGGATTCTCAGTAGATAATGCTACATTAACCCGATTTTTTACATTACACTTTATTTTACCATTTATTATTGCTGCTATAGTTATTATTCACCTTTTATTTTTACACCAAACAGGAAGAAATAATCCATTGGGATTAAATTCAAATTATGATAAAATCCCATTTCATCCATACTTTTCAATTAAAGATATTATAGGAATAATAATAATAATATTTATATTTTCATTATTAGTTCTTCTAGAACCTCGAATCCTAGGAGATCCAGAAAACTTCATCCCAGCAAATCCTTTAGTTACACCAATTCACATTCAACCAGAATGATATTTTCTATTTGCATATGCAATTTTACGGTCAATTCCTAATAAATTAGGAGGAGTAATAGCTATAGTAATATCTATTGCTATTATTATCATTTTACCAATAACCAACAAAAATAAATTCCAAAGATTATCATTTTATCCTATTAATAAAATTTTATTTTGAATATTTGTTATAATTATTATACTATTAACATGAATTGGAGCACGACCAGCAGAAGAGCCATTCATTATAACAGGACAAATACTTACAGTTATATATTTTTTATATTTTATTATAAACCCAATTATATTAAAACTTTGAGATAAAATTAATTAGTTATTTAAACTTTAGATAAGTTTATATTTTGAAAATATAAGAAAATGGTTAAATTCCATTAATAACTTCACTTAATTTAATGAAATTATACCCCATAGTTAATACTAAAAATATAGAAAAAAAGATAAAATAATTTAATGAAATAGGTAAAAATCCCTTCCAAGTAAGATTTATTAATTTATCGTAACGGAATCGAGGCAAGGTCCCTCGGACTCAAATAAATCAAAAAACAATAAAAACAATTTTTAAAAAAAATAAGTAAGAAAATAAATTACACCCCAAAAACATAATTACTGTAAGCATACTCATAAAAATAATATTTATATATTCAGACAAAAAAATAAAAGAGAATCCAGCCCCTCTATATTCTACATTAAAACCTCTTACCAATTCACTTTCACCTTCAGCAAAATCAAAAGGGGAACGATTAGTTTCTGCTAAACAAGAAGATAATCAACAAAAAAATAAAGGTAGAGAAAAAAATACAAATCAAATACCCTGATAATTTATGAAATTAATAAAATTAAAACTGAAAATAAAAATAAAATAACATAATATAATTATAGCTATTCTAATTTCATAAGAAATAGTTTGAGCTACAGCCCGCAAACAACCCAAAAGAGCATACTTTGAATTAGAAGATCAACCAGATAAAATAACTCCATAAACCCCAATACCTGTACAACATATAAAAAATAAAAATCCAAAATTAAAATTATATACATTAATAACATAAGGAAATAATACTCACATAATAAAAGAAAGTATTAATAAAAATACTGGAGAAAAATAGTAAAAAGAAAAATTAGATATATAAGGTTGAGTTTGTTCTTTAAAAAAAAGTTTTAATCCATCAGAAAAAGGTTGTAATAAACCCATAAAACCCACCTTATTAGGGCCCTTACGAATCTGAATATAACCTAAAATCTTACGTTCTAATAAAGTAACAAAACCAACAGATACCAAAATAAAAATTAATATAATTAAATAAATAACTAAATAAATTACTATTTGTAATATAAATTACATAAATAAATTCTAAATTTATCACATCAATTCTGCCAAAATAGTAATAATAATCAAAATATAAATAAATTATTATCAACAACTGGTCCTTTCGTACTAAATTGTTAAAATAAATTTATAGATAGAAACCAACCTGGCTCACGCCGGTTTGAACTCAGATCATGTAAAGATTTAAAGGTCGAACAGACCTAACATAATTGAACATCTACACCCAATTTTTACTTTAATCCAACATCGAGGTCGCAAACTCCTTTATCGATTTGAACTCTCCAAAAGAATTACGCTGTTATCCCTAAGGTAATTTAATCTTATAATCAAAAAAATTAGATCATTATAAACATAAATTAATGAAAAAGATAAATAAAAGTTAATTAAATTTTACAGTCACCCCAACCAAATTTTAATAATTATTAATATTAATTAAATAATAATATAAATAAATATTAAAATAAAATTCTATAGGGTCTTCTCGTCTTATAAAAAAATTTAAGCTTTTTAACTAAAAAATCAAATTCATAAAATTAAGTAAAGAAAGTAAATTTCTCGTCCAACCATTCATTCTAGCCTCCAATTAAAAGACAAATTATTATGCTACCTTTGTACAGTTAAAATACTGCAGCTATTTAATAAAATCATTGAGCAGGTTAAACTTATAATTAAAATCTATAAGACATGTTTTTGTTAAACAGGCGGAAATTAATTTTGCCGAATTACTATACTTAAATTATATAAACTACTAATTCTATCATTATTGCATAAAAAAAATAATTAAATTAATAATTCTAATAAAAAATTAAATAAAAATAAATAAATTAATATACAGGATAAATTATAACAAAATTTTTGATAGAAATTATTATTCTTACAAATCCTGATAAATATAAATATTATAAAATAATTCAAGAGCTAATCCCCCTGAATCTTATATTTATAAATTAATAATTAATTAAATTTAATATTAACATACAAATAATGAATTAAATTCATTTCTTAGAAAACTAGATATTTAAAATTGAATAGCATATAACCCCCAATCTTAAATTATAAATCATTTTATTACATAAAAAAACATTTAAGATTAAATCTTTTAATTTCGAGAATATTATATACATAAAAATTAATTAATAAACCCTGATACAAAAGGTAATATATAAATATATGCTTATATATAAATAATCTAAACCCTTCACAGTACAATAAACTATAATTCAAATATTAATTTCAACAAAATATACTAATTAAATAAATTATTTTCATTAAATAAAAAAGAATAATAATAATAGATAATTTTCAAATTAGATTGAATTGCACAACCAAAATATTAATGTAAATAATATTATCCCTAAGACTTAATTTGATATTCCAACCTCATTTTCCAATAAAATTACTTTGTTACGACTTATCTCACTTTAAAAGATGAGAGTGACGGGCGATATGTACATAATTTAGAGCAAAAATCAATATTAATATTTATTAAAATTTACATTTAAATCCTATTTAATAAGAAATTCATAATTCCTAAACTAATTAATAAATTAAATGTAACCCATTTTAAACTTTAATATAAACTGCACCTTGACTTGATATTATCCAAATAATAATTAAAGAAAATACCCTAATAAGACATTCAATAACAGAGGTATACAAACAAATAATAAAGTAAAACCAATCGTGGATTATCAATTACAAAACAGGTTCCTCTAAAAAGATTAAATTACCGCCAAATCCTTTTGATTTCAAGAACATAACTTTTAATAACAAGGTAATAAATTATAATAATAATAATAGGGTATCTAATCCTAGTCTAATATATTATTTTCACATAAATATAAAACCAAAAAACAATTTTAATTAAGATTTCACCCAATAATAAAAAATTTAATTTTAAATTTAAATATAAATGTTAACCTAAAAAATTGATAAGAATATAGAGGTGTAACCGCATATGCTGGCACAACTTTTTATAATTCAATAATAATTTGCTAAATCCTAACCCATTAGAATTTTAATAAAAAAAACTGCAAATAAGATAATTATCATTTAGAATATATTAACACACAAAAATTTACATGTAATTCAATAATAAAATCAACTTCACGTAAAAGAATTAAACACATCCTATTAAAAATTACCCTAAATAAGATCATCATTTTCTCAACCCTCTCTCCCCTTAACACATAGTAAATATTTTACATCATGTCATTACTATATAATAAGTAAGTTAATGTAATATAAATAAGATACATCAATAACTACATATAGTAAAATCCTCTTTTCAGGCGATTTTAATCCTAATCGCAGTAAATTAATAAATGAATCCTTTAATTTATTTATTTTATTTATCAAGATTTATCATGTAAATTGACTAATCATCATTTGTTTAATATAATATTAACTATCTCTATATTATAAATAATTTCTAGTAATACAATCCCATAAGTTCTTATTATATCATATATAGATTATATAATTTACCTATTAATAACTATACATATTATAAATAATTTCTTATCCTTCAAGACTTAGCTATAACTTAACCATCTTACCCTTAATTCAATCCTTTATTCCCCAAAAATAGAGGATTAATAGATATTCAATTTTTTTT